ACTAAAGATTTTACTCAAATTTGAATTTAAATTTATAACAAACAGATACAAATGGAAAGGAGTTGATAAATGCCACTTAGACTTTTATTTTAGACTTATGAAATTTTGTATAAAATATAAAAAACAATAATTCCATTTTTACCATTATTATGATATTACGTATTCAAATTTGATTTTGATTAGATACCAGAAAAATCAAACGGATTCGCGATTTGTCCTATTCATTGAGATAAAGATAGAATAATCAGAAAAGAATATAGAGTTGAGTTTTCTAGCACTTCATTTTTTCATGGATTCCTTTGTTCAAAAAAGAATTAGCATAGAACAGAGATATTTTGACCTAGTTTTTTTTAGTAGAATATTTCAAATATGTCTTTATTCCGTTTATTTACATTCTATTATATAGAAAGAAGCCTTATTTTATTGTAGAAAGAAGCCTTATTTTATTGGGGCTGCTCTATCAAAAATTCTATTTTGATTTTCTCTTCAATCTATTCAATTAAAAAATGAAAGACGAGAATTTCTTGAGAAATTCCCTATGAGAAAAAAATCCTATCCAGAGAAAATCCCCATTAAATAACTATACTATAACTATAGCTGTCTGTGTAACAATTTATGTTTTGGGGTTTACATATACTCAAAATTGCTGTTATAATTCGCATTGGTATTCAAAAAAATATCAATGCTGATTGGGTATGTATCCCCTTTTCTTTTCTTATAGCAGTAAAGAAAAACAAGTGGGGAGTGGGGATTCAAATCCAAAAATCATTCATCAATTTACAGTCAAATTCAAATCATATAGTTAATGGTTCTAATTTGTCCTGAATTTCTACTTTTGTAACTGAGAATTCACATTTGCTTTTTTTTTTTTTTCAATAGAAAAAAAAGAGGGAATATTTTCGTCTTTTTTGTATCATTTTGGCGGCATGGCCGAGCGGTAAGGCGGGGGACTGCAAATCCCTTTACCCCAGTTCAAATCCGGGTGTCGCCTGATCAAAAAAAAAAACTCGAAATCAGTAGAAATCAACCGTTCCATTTTTTTGATATAACTCGCCCCATTTTCCCAGTTAAAGCAAGTGTAAGAAAAGGACTCTTGAAATTTTTTTATTCTAAACCTCCTGGAGTTCCACTTTCTTTTCTAAAGTACTGGAAAGCCTTCCCTTACGTCTAGGATTCAAGAAAAAAATGAGTTAGTAGAAGGAAATTTGTAGAAGGGAATTCGTAAATCTTGATATGATAGTCCCTACACGCCTAATGTAGTGTCTACTGGCTAACTCTTGAATTAGATTAGATAGTCGGGGAGGCATCTTTCTTTGTGGAAGCGCGGCGCGATACTTTGTATATGGGCTCATGAGAGTTTCTGAGTTTAATAAATCAATATTAGATTGGATGGATAATTGCCTTTTATTTGACTTAATGAGGGGCAACAAACGAAAGAGAATAAGTCTTCTTATTTTATTGTTACATGTTAACAACATTCTCTTGATACTCCCCCCAAAAATGCCACTGTATATTTTTTTTTTTTGCTTGTGCTTAATCTTTCCAGATTAAACTAGAAATCATCTAAAAGAACTTGTTCTAAGTGAATTTATTGCAGTCTTTCATCAACGGTTTTGTGTCGAAATCTTTTTTTTTTGACTCTGTGCCAGTAATTTCACTATTATATTATTAGTTAACAATAATGGAAAAATTCCTTCAGATTCTATTCGTTTCATATTCATAGAGATAGGGGACATAATTCACATGGATATAGTAAGTCTTGCTTGGGCTGCTTTAATGGTAGTCTTTACATTTTCCCTTTCACTCGTAGTATGGGGAAGAAGTGGACTCTAGGCGTATTACTCATTTTATAATCGATTGAGGAATCAAACTGTATCAATTTTTTTTTTTTTAATTCACCATATCCATTAAATAATTTAATTAATTTTTATTAGCCTTCATTTTTAGATTTAGAAATTTTTTTGTTCTAATGTAGTAAGGTATTCTATGACTAATAGAGATAAATAATATTTCAATCAAACAAATATTTCAATAATTACCATCTTTGTATTCCGAGAATCTAAAGGGATATGGATGGTAGACAATTTTTAAAAAAAGAAAAAAAAATTCTTTCTCAATTTTCTATTTCGATGAATCGCCCCTTACCAGAGTTATATATGGGCAATGAGGGGCAGGGAAACCCCACCCCCCTTTTTTTTTTATTATTATTAGTAATATATATTCCATTTTTCTTTCCTTCATGGATTTGCTTCTTTTTTGATGGATACCGAGATTCATAAAGAAACTAATAAGAAATCCGGGAATTCAAAAATCACAAGATAAGGTAAAGTCTTGCAATTTTTTCAGATTGAAATCAAGACAACTAAAATCAAACAAAGAAATAAAATTGAGATAGGACGGCCATCACATATATTTAATTGATATCGACATCTATGAATATAGATATTATAAATTGATCTATATTAAGTTTGAATCTTTATTTTATACATTACAACTTTATACATTCCTAACATTCCTATAATTAGAATAGTATAGTATGATAGAAAGAAATATCTGAATCTTTCTACCATACTATACTAATGATAAGAAGTCAAGTTTTATTCAAATTAATCGCCTTGGCTGACTGTTTTTACATATATTATAAGTAAAAAAGCAGTAGGAACTAGAATGAACAGCGCAGTAGCAATAAATGCTAGAATATTTACTTCCATAATTTCATTTTTTTTTTTACTTCACAATAACTCGGGATTTAATCCCATAGAGATGAAAATCACTTGTAAATTCAATTAAATTCAATGCGATGAATTACATTTCAATGACATCGAATCCGATCAATATCATGAATAACAATATCTAAGCTATCAAATTGATTCACCGTCGAGAATTGAATAGTATAACATAGGAAGATCTTTTATCCACACCAAATCAAAAATTTGTGATTCCTGGTCCAAACAAAAGAATTCGTTTCCTTTATTGATATTGTTATTCTTTTCCGCTCTTTCTTTTCTATAACCCATTGCCTCCTTCCTTGTACAACCATCTAATGAAGTATCATCTGACTACTTTTCCGCTTCCAATGTTTACAAAAAAACAAAAAACCAAGCAAAAAAGAGAAAAAAAATTCCATTTATACGTCTACGTGCTCCCGATAAAAATACCAAACATATGACACTCTATTTTATTAATGATTAATGGACGGACCGGGGCAATCGAAAAAAGGGCCCCGGTACAGTATCTTTTTGAATCCTGAATATGTTGAGTGCTACCAATAATGTTAGAAATTCACATAACATTCTCTGTCATCAATAGGTACGGGTTGAGGTACTGGAAATTCCCATACTTTTTGTTTTGATCAGAAATGCGAAAAAAATTTTGTTGGGAATTCAATTCGTCCATTTGTATCCCCTTTCACAGAAAAGGGAGGGACGAATTGATGTATTTTTTTTGGATCCGTCAGGGTCGGGACTGACGGGGCTCGAACCCGCAGCTTCCGCCTTGACAGGGCGGTGCTCTGACCAGTTGAACTACAATCCCAGGTAAATAAAAAAAAGTGTGCAGCATACACATATTAATTATATTCTTAATAGATAATTCAAGCCATTTTATTTTTTATTTAGATTTAGAATAGAAAGAATGGCCATGTTGTAACAAATAAATGGAGGCGCGAGTGGATATATTGATATCCACACTGATATATCCACGCAGATATGCACTTTAGTGAGAGTGTCACGGATTCCTAGTTACTAGGAATCCTTTCTTTCATTATTGTCAAATCAAAAAAATCGATCGAGAATCCATTTTTCAATGAAAATAGTCTTTTTTTCTTTACTCTTTTAATTAAACTTTATTTTATACACTTAATCATCCTTATATGCATCTAGATCATTAGCAAGGGCAGAATTTATGAGAACAAATACAAATAAATAAAGCAAATAAAAAAGCGGTAGGGATGGATATATCATAAAATTGGACTTTTTTCCTTTTATTGGGCCGAGCTGGATTTGAACCAGCGTAGACATATTGCCAACGAATTTACAGTCCGTCCCCATTAACCGCTCGGGCATCGACCCAGGAAGAATGAATTCTAGGGTTGGTTATTGATAATCCATGATCAACTTTCTTTCGTAGTACCCTACCCCCAGGGGAATTCGAATCCCCGCTGCCTCCTTGAAAGAGAGATGTCCTAAACCACTAGACGATGGGGGCATACTTGGCTGGCTGCCATTATACTATCCTCATAGTATGAACAGTTTTTTTAAAATTGTCAATGGAATGATATGACTAGATACGAAAGCTTTTTCCATCTTTTATGATTCCATTTTTTATTCGTGATTTATACTCATGAATCAGTCATTTTCATCGCCACTCTATTCTATTCTATTATATCTAGAAATAGATTCTATAAAAAAATGAGAAATTGAGAGAATTATATTCTCTTAGAAAATTCTATTAAATAATAATATGAAATATAGGATTCTTTAGGTAAGTGATTGGTCTGACATAAAAGAAAAAAAAAAATGTGTGTGTGTGTTTTTCTAAAATTGGTTGAGGGAACAAATCAAATCTCTTCATTACCTATTTTGATAAAATTTAAATAGCTCGGATCTCTGTCGAATTGCTAAGGTAAGGTACATGTATCAATCAACTGAATTTCGTTTTGTTCTGATAGAAGAATTATGGTCAGTCTTGAAACAATTTATTGCATTGATATTTATCAAATCCAATATCAATAAACCAATTTCACCCTATTTTATTAATATAATTAGAATCGCATTTCTGAATGAGCTAGTAGATACTACGAGTCTACTGCATATACTTATCTATCTATTTAGATAGATATTATACGTCTACTGATTCATTCAGTAATTGGGCCCTTTTAACTCAGTGGTAGAGTAACACCATGGTAAGGCGTAAGTCATCGGTTCAAATCCGATAAGGGGCTTCTCTTTTTTTTTTTCCTAAACCTCCAGTACAATGGTAGTATTCATATTGAAAGAAAG